ATATATATATATTTTTTATGAAAATAAATCCTACTACTTCTGGCCTGGAAGCTTCCACGCTTGAAAGAAAAAACCTCGGACGTATCGCTCAAATTATTGGTCCAGTACTGGATGTAGCTTTTTCCCCCGGCAAGATGCCTAATATTTACAACGCTCTAGTGGTGAAGGGCCGAGATACTGCCGGTCAGCAAATTAATGTTGTTTGTGAAGTACAGCAATTATTAGGGAATAACCAAGTTCGGGCTGTAGCTATGAGTGCTACAGATGGTCTAACAAGAGGAATGGAAGTGATTGACACGGGAGTTCCTCTAAATGTTCCAGTTGGTGGAGCTACTCTAGGACGAATTTTTAACGTACTTGGTGAACCCGTTGATAATTTAGGTCCTGTAGATACTCGTACAACATCTCCTATTCATAGATCAGCACCCGCCTTTATACAGTTAGACACAAAATTATCTATTTTTGAAACAGGAATTAAAGTAGTAGACCTTTTAGCTCCTTATCGCCGTGGAGGAAAAATAGGGCTATTCGGGGGGGCTGGAGTGGGTAAAACAGTACTCATTATGGAATTGATCAACAACATTGCCAAAGCTCATGGAGGTGTATCCGTATTTGGCGGAGTGGGTGAACGTACTCGTGAAGGAAATGACCTTTACATGGAAATGAAAGAATCTGGAGTAATTAATGAACAAAATATTGCGGAATCAAAAGTGGCTCTAGTCTATGGCCAGATGAATGAACCGCCGGGAGCTCGTATGCGAGTTGGTTTGACCGCTCTAACTATGGCCGAATATTTTCGAGATGTTAATGAACAAGACGTCCTTCTTTTTATCGACAATATCTTCCGTTTCGTCCAAGCGGGATCTGAAGTATCCGCCTTATTAGGTAGAATGCCCTCCGCTGTGGGCTATCAACCCACCCTTAGTACTGAAATGGGTTCTTTACAAGAAAGAATTACTTCTACCAAAAAAGGGTCCATAACTTCTATTCAAGCTGTTTATGTACCGGCAGACGATTTGACTGACCCTGCTCCGGCCACGACATTTGCGCATTTAGACGCGACTACTGTATTATCACGAGGACTAGCTGCCAAGGGTATCTACCCAGCAGTAGATCCTTTAGATTCAACGTCAACTATGCTTCAACCCCGCATTGTTGGTGAGGAACATTATGAAACTGCGCAAAGAGTGAAGCAAACTTTACAACGTTACAAAGAACTTCAGGACATTATAGCTATCCTGGGGTTGGACGAATTGTCCGAAGAGGACCGCTTAACCGTAGCAAGGGCACGAAAAATAGAGCGTTTCTTATCACAACCCTTTTTCGTAGCAGAGGTATTTACGGGTTCTCCGGGGAAATATGTCGGTCTAGCAGAAACTATTAGAGGGTTTAAATTGATCCTTTCCGGGGAATTAGATGGTCTTCCTGAGCAGGCCTTTTATTTGGTAGGTAACATTGATGAGGCTACTGTGAAGGCTACGACTTTAGAAATGGAGAACAAATTGAAGAAATGACCTTAAATCTTTGTGTACTAACCCCCAATCGAATTGTTTGGGATTCAGAAGTGAAAGAAATCGTTTTATCTACCAATAGTGGACAAATTGGCATATTACCAAATCACGCGCCTATTGCCACAGCAATAGATATAGGTCTATTGAGAATACGCTTAAATGACCAATGGTTAACGATGGCTTTGATGGGTGGTTTTGCTAGAATAGGAAATAATGCGATCACTGTTTTAGTAAATGATGCGGAAAAAAGTAGTGATATTGATCCACAAGAAGCTCGGAAAACCCTTGAAATAGCAGAAGCTAACTTGCGGAAAGCTGAAGGAAAGAGGCAAACAATTGAGGCAAATCTTGCTCTCAGACGAGCTAGGACACGGGTAGAGGCTATCAATGAGATGGCATAACTAGTTGGCCGAGTAATCAATAGAACTTCTTTATTTCTTTATATAGGATAGGATAAAGAAGTTCTATTGATTACTCGGATTTCAAAAGAAGAGTCTAAAAACTACGATGGACTCTAATAAGTTAAGAAATTATACCTACTATTGGATTTGAACCAATGACTTCCGCCGTATGAAAGCAATACTCTAACCACTGAGTTAAGTAGGTTATTTCTCATTACAAAGAAAAATAAAATGACAAAGAGAAAGTAAAGGGGACCCCTTGCATTTCCTTTGATGGATGATAAATGTAATTATAAATTGAATAGTATTTATAAGCAATACTCCTCAAAGAGGTAGAAGATTAGACTCTGGAATATGCGTCTTAACAATAAATTATCTAATTGATAAAATGTGTATCGCAATATCGCAGGGGCTATAGCTCAGTTAGGTAGAGCACCTCGTTTACACGTGCGCCAATGTTTTTTAGAGAAGTCCATCATAGAATCAAAACGCTGAATCAAAGCACGTGGAGCCATCCATTATTACATTTATAATAATAAATGAATACTTTTTTTTAATGAAAAATTTTATGTTAATTAATATATTCAT